AAGGAGACGAGGTGGCTTTGATACGTTATTCGCAACAATCGGATTTTCGTCGAGATCTAATCAAAGGATCCATGCGTCCTCAAAGACGTAAAACAGTGACTTGGGACCTGTTTCAAACAACTGTGCATTCCCCCCTTTTTTTGGACAGAATAGACAAAACTTTTTTTTTTTCTTTTGATATCTCCAGAATGCTTAATTTATTTTTTAGCAATTGGATAGGAAAAGGCACGGAATTCAAAATTTTTGATTCTGAAGAGAAAGAGGCGAAAGAAAAGGAGAAAAAAAAGGAGAAGAAAAAAGAGGAGAATGAGCGGATAACAATAGCAGAAACTTGGGATACTGTTATATTTGCTCAAGCAATAAGGGGTTCGATGTTAATAACCCAATCAATTCTTAGAAAATATATAGTATTACCCTCATTAATAATAGCCAAAAATCTTGGCCGTATACTATTATTTCAATTCCCTGAGTGGTCCGAGGATTTGAAAGAGTGGAGTAGAGAAATGCATGTTAAATGCACCTATAATGGTGTTCAATTATCAGAAACAGAATTTCCGAAAAATTGGTTAACCGACGGTATTCAGATAAAGATCCTATATCCTTTCTGCCTTAAACCGTGGCACAGATCTAAGCTACAATCCCATCATATAGATCCAACGAAAAAGAAAGGAAAAAAAGATCATTTTTGTTTTTTAACGGTTTGGGGAATGGAAGCTGAACTTCCTTTTGGTTCTCCCCGAAAACAACCTTCCTTTTTTGAACCTATTTATAAAGAACTTGAAAAAAAACTTCGAAAATGGAAAAAGAAAAGTTTTCTAGCTGTACGAATTTTAAAAGAAAGAACAAAATGGTTTCTAAAGGTCTCAAAAGAAAAAACAAGATGGGTTATAAGAAGAGTTCTATTTATAAAAAGAATAATGAAAGAGCTTGCAAAAGTAAGTAAAATTCCGTTATTTGGATTGAGGGAAGTCTATGAATCGAATATCAATCAAAATAAAAAAAATTCTATAACTACAATAAGTAATCATATGATTCAGGAATCGTCCATTCGAATTAGATCCCTGGATTGGACAAATTATTCACTGACAGAAAAAAAGATAAAGGATCTGGCTGATAGTACAAGTACAATCCTAAATCAAATCGAAAAAATTACAAAAGACAAGAAAAACATATTTCTAACTCCGGATATAAACATTAGTCCTAACGAAACAAGTTGGGATGATAAAAGATTAGAATCGCCGAAAAATATTTGGCAGATATTACTATTAAAAAGAAGAAGTGCCCGATTGATACGTAAATTTCACTATTTTATGAAATTTGTTATTGAAAGGATATACATAGATATCTTTTTACGTATCATTAATATTCCCAGAATCAATGTACAAATTTTACTTAAATCAAAAAAAAAAATTACTGAGAAATACAGTTACACTGATGAAACCAATCAAAATACAATTCATTTTAGTTCGACTCTAAAAAAGTATCTTTCTAATACTAATATTAGTAATAAGAATTCACAGATTTTTTGTGACCTCTCTTCCTTGTCACAGGCATATGTATTTTATAAATTATCACAAACCCACATTAGCAACAAGTATCGCTTTCAATCCCTATTTCAATATCACGGAACTATTCCTTTTATTAAGGATAGAATCAAATATTTTTTTGGAACACAAGAAGGAATATTTCATTCCGAATCAAGGCATAAAAAACTTCGCAATTTCGGAATGAATGAATGGAAAAACTGGTTAAGGGGTAATGATCACTATCAATACGATTTATCTCAGCCTAGATGGTCTAGATTAGTACCGCAAAAATGGCGAAATAGAATAAATCAAAGTTGTATGGTTCAAAATACACACTCAACAAATTTTGATTCATATGAAAAAGATCAATTAATTCATTACGAGAAACGAAACAATTATGCAGTGAATTCATTACCGAGTCAAAAAGAGAAATTTAAAAACTATAAATATGATCTTTTATCAAATAAATATATTAATTCTGAAAATAAGAAGGGCTCATATATTTATAGGTCACCCTTACAAGAAAACGAGTCCCTAGGGATTCCCTATAATTACAACACATATAATTACAATACATATAAGCCTGAATTTTTTGATTTACCGGGAGATATAGATCTTAGTAATTATCTATGCGAAGATTCTATTATTGATAGGGATCAAAATACAGATAGAAAATATTTTGATTGGGGAACTCTTAATTTTTGTGTTAGAAAACAGATAGATATTGAGGACTGGACCAATATAGATATTGGGGCCAACAAAATTAAGAAAAATACTAAGACTCGGACTAATTATTATCCAATTTTTGAAAAAATTGACAAAGATAAAATTAATAAGAAAGATCTTTTTTATCTCGCGATTCATAAACAAATCACCCCAGCCAATCAAACAAAAACGTCTTTTGACTGGATGGGAATGAATGAAGAAATAAAAAATTGGCCGATATCGAATCTGGAACTTTGGTTTTTCCCAGAATTTGTGTTACTTTATGATGCATATAAGATTCAACCTTGGATCATACCAATAAATTTACTTCTTTTAAAATTAAATAGAAATGAAAACATTATTGAAAATAAAAATATCAACGGAAAGAAAAAAAAGTATTTTCGTATATCATCTAATCAAAAAAAATCGCTTGAATTAGAAAATAGAAATCAAGAAGAAAAACAACAGCCAGTCCAAGGAGAAGAAGATCTTGGATCCGATGCACAAAACCAAAAGAATCTTGAATCAGAGGCACAAAATCAAGGGAATTTTGGATCAGATCCATCAAACAAACAAAAAGATCTTAAAGAAGATTATGAGGGATCGGACATTCAAAAACGTAGGAAGAAAAAGCAATCTAAGAGCAACATAGCAGCGGAACTAGATTTCTTCCTTAAAAGATATTTTCTTTTTCAATTGAGATGGGATCATCCTTTGAATCAAAAAATAATCAATAATGTCAAGGTATATTGTCTACTGCTTAGATTGAGAAATCCAAAGGAAATTTCCATATCCTCTATTCAAAGAGACGAAATGAGTCTGGATGTAATGCTGATTCCGAAGGCTATAACTCTTACAAAAGTGATCAAAAGGGGACTATTGATTATTGAACCAGCTCGGCTATCCATAAAATGGAATGGGCAATTTATTATGTACCAAACCATAGCTATTTCACGGGTGCATAAGAGTAAGCACAAAACTAATCGACGATGCCGAGAAAAAAGAAATGTTGATAAGAATGGTCTTAATGAATCCATTGCACGACGTGAAAGGTTGTTTGGAAATAGAGACGAAAATCATTATGATTTTATTATTCCTGAAAATATTTTATCTCCTAGACGTCGTAGAGAATTGAGAATTCAAATTTGTTTCAATTCGGTAAATTTGAATGTTGGGGATAAAAACCGAGTATTTTGCAATGGGAACAACGCAAGGAACCGTGGTCAATTTTTTGAGGAAGATAAACATCTTAATGTAGATACAAAGAATTTGATTCAGTTCAAATTCTTTCTTTGGCCCAATTATAGATTAGAAGATTTAGCTTGTATGAATCGCTATTGGTTTGATACCAATAATGGTAGTCGTTTCAGTATGTCAAGGATACATATGTATCCACGATTGAGAATTAGTTGATGGTACATTTCCTATGTATCATGTGGCGTATCTGGTATGTTATATGAAGGCAAACAAATATACCCAGGCGTTGTGTATATTACATTCTTGTACATGATACTGATTCAATGACCTTATCTTAGCAATTATATCGAGGAATGAATCGGTATAATCTTCTTTCTTATCTTAGGTCCAAATTATTCTCTTTTGTGGGTGTGTGTATAAATGTACCATTCTTTTGTATTCATATCCGAATCAAATTGTAAATTTGATTGATTGTTGATTAATTGAATTTGATAAAAAATAAGTATATGAATAAATCCAGATTATTGTGTATACCAAATTAAAATGACTGGCATTATTATTTATTATTACTGATCAGTAAAATCCATCATATCTGTAAAAAATAAAGAATAAAGGGGAGACAAATTATTTTTATGGTAAAAAATGTATTCATCTCAGTTATTTCGCAAGAAGAAAAAGAAGAAAATAAGGGGTCTGTTGAATTTCAAGTATTCAGTTTCACCAATAAGATACGTAGACTTACTTCCCATTTGCAATTGCACAGAAAAGACTATTTATCTCAGAGAGGCCTACGGAAAATTCTGGGAAAACGTCAACGTCTGCTGGCTTATTTGTCAAAGAAAAATAGAGTACGTTATAAAGAATTAATTAGTGAATTGGATATTCGGGAGCCAAAAACTCGTTAAGTTAATTTGAAGATTCGTTTTGAATTTTTTGATTTTTGAGATTGATTTTCTATTAGATTTTGAATTTTGATGAATTTCATTTCGTTTTCGGCAATTCATGGAATAATGAATCGGGGAAAAAATATATGACTGTACCAACTACAAGAAAAGACCTCATGATAGTAAATATGGGTCCTCACCACCCATCAATGCATGGTGTTCTTCGACTCATCGTTACTCTAGATGGGGAAGATGTTATTGACTGTGAACCCATATTGGGTTATTTACACAGAGGAATGGAAAAAATTGCAGAAAATCGAACAATTATACAATATCTTCCTTATGTGACACGTTGGGATTATTTAGCTACGATGTTTACAGAGGCAATAACGGTAAATGCCCCAGAACAGTTGGGAAATATTCAAGTACCTAAGAGAGCGAGCTATATTAGAGTAATTATGCTAGAACTGAGCCGTATAGCTTCTCATTTGTTATGGCTTGGCCCTTTTATGGCGGATATCGGTGCGCAGACTCCTTTCTTCTATATTTTCAGAGAGAGAGAATTGATATATGATCTATTCGAATCTGCCACAGGTATGCGAATGATGCATAATTATTTCCGTATCGGAGGAGTTGCTGCTGATCTACCTCATGGCTGGATAGATAAATGTTTGGATTTCTGTGATTA